GTTATCATAGCTTATCTTAAAGCATAGCACTGAAAATGCTAAGACGGTCCTACCTGATCACACAAGGTCTTGGTCTTAAACCCACTATTACTTCATCCCCTAATTATACATGCAAGCCTCACCATTACAGTGAAATAGCCCACCACACCATTGGCCGGAGCAGGTATCAGGCACAAAGCCCACAACGCCAAGCAAAATAAGCCACGCCCCCACGGGTCAACAGCAGTAGATAATATTAGGCCATAAGCGCAAGCTTGACCTAGCAAGAGGATTTACCAAGGGCCGGTTAATACCCGTGCCAGCGACCGCGGTTATACGACAGACCCAAAATAATACTAATCGGCGTAAAGCACGACTAACAGCATGTCTAAAAATTAGGGACGAAGCTAAGCTGGGCTGTAAAAAGCTATAAGTCACACTAACCACACCCTAATAACAAACAACTTCCACTCGTGAAAGCTAGGAAACAAACTAAGATTAGATACCTTACTATGCCCAGCCTTAACACAACAATTAAATTACCCATTGTTCGCCAAATAACTACGAGTAAAAACTTAAAATTTAAAAGACTTGACGGTATCTCAAAACAACCTAGAGGAGCCTGTCTAATAACCGATACTCCACGATCACCCAACCCGCCCTAGCCTAACAGTCTATATACCGCCGTCGGCAGCCTACCTTGTGAAAGAAACAAAGTGAGCAAAATAGTCACACACTAATACGACAGGTCGAGGTGTAACTTATGAGCGGGACAAAGATGGGCTACATTTTCTTAATACAGAAAACACGGATAAATCTATGAAATAGAAGCTGAAGGCGGATTTAGCAGTACAGTGGGAATAACATACCCAATAGAAACTAACGCAATGAGGTGCGTACACACCGCCCGTCATCCCTGTCAACATAACCAAAAAAATTCATAAACACAAACAACCACCCAAAGCAGGGCAAGTCGTAACATGGTAAGCGTACTGGAAAGTGCGCTTAGAAACAAAAAGTAGCTTACTTAAAGCATTCGGCCTACAACCGAACGACATTATATTAATCTTTTTGAGCTGTATAAATTAACCCAAATATATCAAACCAATAAAACAAAACATTTGACCCACTAAGTAGATGTGATCGAAAAGTAAATTATCCAATTAGTACCGCAAGGGAAAATATTAAGCAACAAACAGCAAAGATTAACTACTTGTACCTTTCGCATCATGGTCTAGCAAGAAACACAAGACAAGAAGTATCATAGCCTACACCCCGAAACCAGATGAGCTACTTTAAAGCAGCCAAAAGGGCACACCCTTCTCTGTAGCAAAAGAGTGGGAAGACTTAAAAGTAGATGTGAAACGCTTATCGAATCTGGAGATAGCTGGCTACCTAAAAAAGAATACAAGTTCGACCTTAATCCTAAAAAATAACTATTTATTACATAAGGACAATCAATAGGGGTACAGCCCTATTGAAACAGGATACAACCTGAATTTGAGAGGAAAACTAATCCACTTAACCAGTAGGCTTTAAAGCTGCCAACTAACAAAATATCGTTAAAGAATTTCAAACAAAATTCAAATATTAAACATAAACTCCAAACCAACTAAGGGTAAACCCATATCAATGGGTACTATTATGCTAGAACTAATAATAAGATAACCTCTCTATATGCACCTATCCACTAGACCCGGATAAACCACTAGTCATTAACAGACCACAATAGGCATTAAATCAACCACTACACATCTTAAAACTAACTGTGAACCCAACACAGGAGCATTATAAAGAAAGATCAACTATTATAAAAGGAACTCGGCAAACAAAGATCCCAACTGTTTAACAAAAACATAACCTTTAGCCAAAACAAATATTAAAGGCAACGCCTGCCCAGTGAACAATTAAACGGCCGCGGTATCCTAACCGTGCAAAGGTAGCATAATCATTTGTCTACTAATTATAGACCTGTATGAAAGGCAAAATGAGGATCTAACTGTCTCTTATAATAAATCAATTAAACTGATCTCCTAGTAAAAAAGCTAGAATAACAACATAAGACCAGAAGACCCTGTGAAGCTTAAACTAAACTATTAAACCATATAATAAATACTTTCGGTTGGGGCGACCTTGGAAAAAAAAAGAACTTCCAAATAACATGACTATATCTCATACCATAAAATAGGCCAACAAGCCAATAAATGACCCAGCATAGCTGATAATTGAACCAAGTTACTCCAGGGATAACAGCGCAATCCTCTTCAAGAGCCCATATCAAAAAGAGGGTTTACGACCTCGATGTTGGATCAGGACATCCTAATGGTGCAGCCGCTATTAAGGGTTCGTTTGTTCAACGATTAACAGTCCTACGTGATCTGAGTTCAGACCGGAGCAATCCAGGTCGGTTTCTATCTATGAATATGCTCTATCCAGTACGAAAGGACAGATAAAGCAAAGCCAATACTACAAGCACGCTTTAATAACAATTAAACACCAACACATCCAATTACATCACTAAACCAAGATAAGGTTAATTAAGGATACCCTTAATAACACCCATGGTCACACTAAACATCATCAACTCCCTACTATACATTTTATCAATTCTTATTGCCGTAGCATTTCTAACCTTGCTAGAACGAAAACTCCTCGGATATATACAACACCGAAAAGGACCTAACCTAGTAGGCCCATTAGGCCTACTCCAACCAATCGCAGACGGTCTAAAACTAATTACTAAAGAAGCAACAAAACCCACTATATCGTCGCCTATCCTATTTACACTATCACCGATCATAGCGCTAACCCTAGCCCTTTCATCATGAGCACCAATACCAATACCCTCCACACTAACCAACATAAACCTGGGGTTATTATTCATTATAGCCATATCCGGCATATTTACCTACACCATCTTATGATCTGGCTGATCCTCAAACTCAAAATACCCATTAATAGGAGCCATACGCGCTGTAGCGCAAATCATCTCCTATGAGGTTACTCTAGGATTGATCATCATCTCAATAGCTATTATATCCGGAGGATATTCACTAATACTATTCATAGAAACACAAGACCACACATGACTACTATTCTCTTCATGACCACTAGCCATAATATGATTCACATCCACACTAGCCGAGACCAACCGATCACCATTTGACTTAACAGAAGGCGAATCCGAATTAGTATCGGGCTTCAACGTAGAATTCTCAGCCGGTCCATTCGCACTACTATTTTTAGCAGAATACACCAATATTCTACTAATAAACACCCTATCTGCCACAATATTCATAAACCCAGGAACAATAAACCCACAACTATTTACCATCAACATTATAACCAAAACAATAATACTAACAATTCTATTTCTATGGGTTCGAGCCTCATACCCACGATTCCGCTATGATCAACTCATACATCTCCTATGAAAACAGTACCTTCCCCTAACTCTAGCTATGTGCCTACTTAATACTTCCACCAGTATAGCATTCCTGGGTACACCTCCACAATGGGAGCGTGCCCGAGCAGGGACTACCTTGATAGAGTAGACACGGAGCCAATAATCTCCCGCCCCCCAAAGCCAGTATTTTACTTAAACTACTCTTTGCAAAAAAATAAATAACTCTCCTAGGACCCCCCCCCTACCCCCCCCACATGTTTAATCCCGAATTCGACTATATGTATCTCTTAGCTTATAGTCTTTATTTCACTATGTATAATTATACATTAATGATTGGCCTCACGCCTAATAAACGGGAATTATACTATAATTATTTGTATAAAAAATCTGTTATCAAACATGAAATTTACCTCCTCATTACCCTAACTTTCCATGTTATCTTCGGCTATCCATTCTTAGTAACCATGACTATCCTGTTCCGAATGGTGTCCCATGATGTAATCCAGCCCGTGAAACCCTCTATCCTTCCACTTAAAGTACACAGTCCCGCTTTTCACGTCCATATATTGTAACTCCTCCCTTGGTGTTCTTTCCAAGACCGCTGGTTACACTCTCAAGGTCATATTAATGGCCCGGAACCATCCCTCCCTACTTGCTTTTTAAGAGGCATTTGGTCGCACCCTTTATACTGGTACATTCACCCTCATGTTCTTATCAGCTATGCTCGTTCCACCCCTGGTTGTCCTTTTTTTCTCTACCTTTCATCTGACACTCACTTGCCCGTTACCGTTCCCCTCACCGGGGCGTAGACCATCTAGTCCGGGTGGAGCTATATTCTTGGCCTGGCACATTCCCTACCCGTGGATATACTTTTCATGTTTGTTAGACATATTTTTTCCTTGATCCCAAATCATTATTAATCGATTATTATAGGTTTGTCCCAATAAATTATTTTTCAAAATTCAATTTTTAAAAGTTGAAAAAAAAACATGCGACAAAAATATAATATTCCATCCTATCCCAAAATCCCATAGAGTTATTTTTACACCAACCTCACCCGCCCCCTCACGCCCCGTGAAAATTATTTACTATTAAAATACCAAACACAATTTTTTAATCCGAGATTTTAACTTATTTTCTCGGAGAAAAATTTCAAACGTGAAATTCTCCCCCATTCAAACATAGTCATTTCCGGGTTAATTTTAAAAATCTCCCGTATTTTTATATTATTAAGGTAGCAAAGCTAGGCCATGCAAAAGGCTTAAAACCTCTACACAGATGTTCAAATCATCTCCTTAATAACCTAGAAAGCTAAGACTCGAACTTAGACTAGAAAGCCCAAAACTTTCTATACTACCAATATACTACTTCCTACAGTAAGGTCAGCTAATCAAGCTATCGGGCCCATACCCCGAAAATGCCACACGGCCCCTACTAATTAACCCAATATCTTGATTAATCATCACAACAAGCATCATCTTAAGTACTATAATAATCACATCAACAACACACTGACTCATAACCTGGGTGTGCCTAGAAATTAACACTCTTTCCATAATCCCGCTTATCTCAAAACCTAACCATCCACGGGCAACCGAAGCAGCAACAAAATACTACCTAATCCAAACTTTAGCCTCAACAGCCATCCTATTCGCAGCCACAATAAACGCCATTAACACCTCAAACTGAGATATCCACCTTACAACAGGACCCACAGCAACAACTATAATCACCCTAGCCCTAATAATAAAAATAGCAGCCGCCCCCTTCCACTTCTGACTTCCAGATGTGTCACAAGGCACAACAACACTAACCACCCTAACCATTTTAACCTGACAAAAAATTGCCCCCTTAACAATCTTATTAACAACACACGATAAAACCAACATTACACTAATACTACTATCTGCAATACTATCTATCACTGCTGGGGGTCTTGGGAGCCTAAACCAAACCCAACTACGAAAACTAATAGCCTTCTCATCAATCGCCCACACCGGATGAATTATAGCAACTATAACAATAGCACCAAATATTTCAATAATTACCTTCATAACCTATATCCTGACTACAACCCCAGTATTCTTACTAATAAATACTACAACCTCAACAACTATCAAAGATATGGGGGTTATATGAACCAAATCACCATACATTATAATAACCCTATCAACAACCATCCTTTCCATAGGGGGACTACCCCCCCTACTAGGATTTATACCAAAATGATTAATTGTTAATAACATAGTATCTAACAGCATAATTACAGAAGCTACCTTAATAGCTATAACATCCTTACTCAGCTTGTACGTATATATACGACTAATATATGTATCATCAATAATTCTACCGCCACACACTACACTTATATCACTAAAATGACGAACATCAAACAAAAAACACCCAATAATAACTTCGATCATAACATTAATAACAGCCTTTCTATTACCCATAACACCAAATATATAGAAACTTAAGTTATATCAAACTAGGAGCCTTCAAAGCCCCCAAAAAAGAACACTTTAGTTTCTGCTAGAGCATGCAAAAATCACATCTCCTGCTTGCAAAGCAGATATTTTAATTAAACTAAAGCTCTCCTAGGTCAGTGGGCCTCGATCCCACATAAAGCTAATTAACAGATAGCCGTCCAAACCGGCGGACTTTAACCCAGCTTCTCCGTTTTTGTCACGGTATAGAAAAACGGAGAAACCCCGGGCAGCTGCCAACTTCAGATCTGCAGTCTGACATGTTTATACACCACGGGGCTTGATAGCAAGGAACATCCTATACATAATTTTACAAATTACCGCTTTAATCAGCCATACTACCTGTGTTCATCACTCGTTGATTATTCTCAACAAACCACAAAGACATTGGAACCCTATACCTTCTATTTGGCGCATGATCTGGATTAATTGGGGCCTGCCTAAGCATCCTAATACGGATAGAACTCACCCAACCCGGATCACTGCTAGGCAGTGACCAAATTTTTAACGTCTTAGTTACAGCCCACGCATTTATCATAATTTTCTTTATAGTAATACCAATTATAATCGGGGGGTTTGGCAACTGACTAATTCCACTAATAATCGGAGCCCCGGATATAGCCTTTCCACGTATAAATAATATAAGCTTCTGGCTCCTACCCCCAGCACTACTTCTTCTACTATCTTCCTCATATGTTGAAGCTGGGGCTGGTACAGGATGAACCGTCTACCCCCCACTATCAGGAAACCTAGTACACTCAGGCCCATCAGTAGACTTAGCAATCTTCTCCTTGCACCTAGCAGGTGCCTCCTCCATCCTGGGGGCAATCAACTTTATTACAACATGTATTAACATAAAACCCAAATCTATACCAATATTTAACATTCCCCTATTTGTCTGATCCGTGCTTATCACCGCCATTATACTACTATTGGCCCTACCCGTATTAGCAGCAGCTATTACCATACTTTTAACTGATCGAAATCTAAATACTTCTTTCTTTGACCCCTGCGGAGGGGGGGACCCTGTACTATTCCAACATCTGTTTTGATTCTTTGGCCACCCAGAAGTATATATTCTAATCTTACCAGGATTTGGCATTGTTTCAAGCATCATTACATTCTATACTGGAAAAAAAAACACATTTGGATACACAAGTATGATTTGAGCAATAATATCCATTGCAATTTTAGGCTTTGTGGTTTGAGCACATCACATGTTTACTGTTGGCCTAGATATTGATAGTCGAGCCTATTTTACAGCAGCAACAATAATCATTGCAATTCCAACCGGAATTAAAGTATTTGGCTGACTAGCCACTCTAGCAGGAGGCCAAATTAAATGACACACCCCAATTTACTGAGCACTTGGGTTTATTTTCCTATTCACTGTCGGCGGGATAACCGGGATTATCCTAGCAAACTCATCACTAGATATTGTACTACACGACACCTACTACGTCGTAGCACACTTCCACTACGTGCTATCAATAGGAGCAGTATTCGCTATCATAGGAGGACTTACCCACTGATTTCCACTATTTACAGGGTACACCCTAAATCAAACTATAACAAAAACCCAATTCTGAGTTATATTTACAGGAGTTAATATAACATTCTTTCCACAGCACTTTCTAGGATTATCAGGAATACCGGGACGATACTCAGACTTTCCAGATGCCTTTACCCTATGAAACACACTATCCTCCATCGGGTCAACCATTTCAATAGTAGCAGTACTTATATCTCTATTTATTGTGTGAGAAGCATTAACATGCAAACGAGAAATCAGTATGCCCCTAGGAAAAAAAACACATGTAGAATGATTTTTCGGATCTCCACCACCCTACCATACACACACAGAACCAACGTTTATACTAAATAACACCTATGCTCCTATTCGTAACCTTATTTCTTACATAGAATGACCTTGACCCGAGAAAAGACAGGTTTAATCTGCCATCTGTTAATTTCAAGTTAACCGCATATTATGCTTTCTTCCCGAGAACCTAGTAAACACAATTACATAGCTTTGTCATGGCTAAATCACAGCACCTGTGGTCCTCATATGCCACATGCAGGACAACTGTCACTACAAGAAGCCATAGGACCAACCATAGAAGAAGTAATTTTCCTACACGATCACGTTCTCCTACTTACCTGCTTAATAACCATAGTAATTACAATATTCACACTAACTGCGACCACAACAGCCCTCACACATAATGACCCGACAGAAGAAGTAGAACAATTAGAGGCGGCTTGAACAGCTGCCCCAATTATAATCCTAGTTCTTACAGCTCTACCATCAGTTCGATCCCTATATTTAATAGAAGAAGTGTTTAACCCATACCTAACCATCAAAGCAACAGGACACCAATGATACTGAAACTATGAATACTCAGACGAGACTCAAATTTCATTTGATTCATACATAATTCAAACAAAAGACCTACAGAACGGCTCACCACGACTACTAGAAGTCGACCACCGCATAGTTATACCGGCAGGCCTACAAACTCGTATTGTTGTTACTGCAGAAGATGTCCTTCATTCATGAACAGTACCCTCACTTGGGGTAAAAGTAGATGCAGTACCAGGACGATTAAATCAACTCCCACTAGCCACATCACGAGTTGGGGTATTCTTTGGCCAGTGCTCAGAAATCTGTGGAGCAAATCACAGCTTTATACCTATCGCAGTAGAAGCAACCCCCCTACATTACTTCGAACAATGGCTGACCTCAGAACAATCACTGAGAAGCTTTATACAGCATCAGCCTTTTAAGTTGAAGAAGAAATAGTATTTCCTCAGTGACATGCCACAACTCGACACAGTCTACATTCTTATAATCTACCTATGAACTTGAACAATACTGTATCTAATAATACAAAAAATTAAAACCATCTTAATAACAACAAACCCAACAACCCCCTCCGCACCTATAACATCAACATTTACACTATCATGACTATAAATATATTCGAACAATTTATAAGCCCAGAACTTCTAATAATTCCAACAGCCACACTATCAATATTAATCCCCGCCCTACTTATTCATCATAAACCAAAACTTCTTGGAAATCGCACAACAACTGCAATCACCTTATTTCTAAAAATAGTTATAATAAACATAACCAACCAGCTAACCCCAAACGGACAAAAATGATGTAAAATACTGATAGGCTTACTATTTATAATCCTACTATCAAACCTGCTCGGTTTACTACCATACACCTTCACATCAACCTCCCAGCTATCGATAAACATAGCCATAGCTATCCCACTCTGAATAGCTACAATTATTACAGGAATAACTAAAAAACCATCAGCCACATTAGCCCACATACTACCAGAGGGATCTCCAACCCCATTAATCCCATTTATAATCATTATTGAAACAATCAGCCTACTAATACGACCACTAGCACTCGGTGTACGACTTACAGCCAATATCACGGCTGGCCACCTTCTTATAACTATAGTAAGCACAGCCACATTAAACTTTATCAGCACCCACATTACCATAGGAACTATAACATGACTACTACTATTCCTACTTTCCCTATTAGAACTAGCAGTAGCCTGTATCCAAGCATACGTGTTTGTACTATTGATTATCCTATACCTACAAGAAAACACATAATGACCCACCAACTTCATCAATATCATCTAGTAGACCCCAGCCCATGACCATTAACAGGAGCTATAGGATCATTACTTCTAGCTTCAGGACTAGCCCTTTGATTTCATACAAATACAACCATAGTACTAAAAATAGGACTACTAACCCTCCTACTCACAATATACCAGTGATGACGAGATGTAGTACGAGAAAGCACCTACCAAGGACATCACACAAAAGGCGTACAAAAAAACATACGGTACGGTATAATCCTATTTATTACATCAGAAGTATTCTTCTTCCTTGGGTTTTTCTGAGCGCTATACCATGTCAGCCTGGTCCCCACCCCAGAACTAGGAGCAGAATGACCACCAACGGGAATTACCCCACTAAACCCAACAGAAGTACCACTATTAAACACAGCAGTACTCCTCTCATCAGGAGCAACCATTACATGATCACACCATACAATAATGAGCGGTAATAAAAAAGAATCCACCTACGCCCTTATCATCACAATCATTCTGGGGGTTTATTTTACAGCACTACAAGCATCAGAGTATATAGAAACCCCATTCACCATCTCAGACAGTGTGTACGGATCGCTGTTCTTTGTAGCTACGGGATTTCACGGACTCCATGTTATAATCGGAACCACCTTTCTAATAATCTGCATAATCCGCCTTATCAAACACCACTTCACAACCACCCACCACTTCGGATACGAAGCAGCTATTTGATACTGACACTTTGTTGATATTGTATGACTATTCTTATACATCTCCGTCTACTGGTGGGGGTCTTATTTCTTTAGTATAMTAGTACAARTGCCYTCCAAGCATTAAGMCCCMYMMGGGAAGAAATAGTGAATCTCACCACCCTTATTATCATAGCCATAATAACAGCAATAGCGCTATACACAATCAATATCCACATTATTATAAAACCGGATATTAACAAACTGTCACCATATGAATGCGGCTTTGACCCACTAGGAAATGCTCGAACCCCTATCTCTATCCAATTCTTCTTAATTGCAATTTTATTCATTCTATTCGACCTAGAAATCGTACTTCTACTTCCTATCCCTTGAAGCATAAACACTAACCCGCCTACAACAACCATTACACTAACCATAGTACTACTAACAATCCTTACGCTAGGACTATTATATGAGTGATTACAGGGTGGGCTGGAATGAACAGAATACTGCGGTAGTCTAATAGATATTTGATTTCGACTCAAAAGAACTTACTCACCATAAGCCATAGTAATGGAACTAATAAAAACCACCATATACTTAACATTTATAGTTACTATAACCACCCTATCACTACAACACAAACATCTAATACTAGCCTTAATGTGCGTAGAGACAATAATACTTATTGTATTTACAATACTAGGTATGTTTACCTCCACCTCATTAACCATGTCACAAATCCCAATACCAATTATCTTACTGACAATTTCAGTCTGCGGAGCAGCCATTGGACTAAGCCTAGTAGTTGCAATTACACGAACTCACGGAAATGACTTCTTAAAAAACTTAAATCTTTTATAATGCTAAAAATTATCTATACTACTATAATACTTATCCCAATAATTCTAGTATTAAAACCAAAAATAATCTATCAAACTACAACATCATACTCATTCATTATCGCTCTGTTTAGTCTTAGCCTATTAAAACCAAACTCCAGTATATATCTCCACCTTGACCCCACATCAGCCCCATTATTATCACTATCATACTGACTCCTACCAATAACAATTTTAGCTAGCCAACACACAATAATCAAAGAACCTATACAACGACAACGAACATTCCTCACAACTCTTATCATATTACAACTATTTATCTCACTAACATTTATAGCCTCTAATCTAACCCTCATGTATATTATATTCGAAGCTACCCTAATTCCAACTCTTATTATTATTACACGATGAGGACAACAAACTGAACGCCTAACCGCAGGCACATACTTCATACTATATACACTAATAACCTCAATACCGCTATTAATAACCATTCTATTCTTAAACAACATAACAAACACCCCAACCTTGTTTATACAAACAATACAACCAACTAGCCCCTGGACAGAACTAACACTATGAGTAGCCTGTCTGGGGGCTTTTTTAGCAAAAATACCAATCTACGGCCTCCACTTATGATTACCAAAAGCCCATGTAGAGGCCCCAATTGCCGGCTCTATAGTACTAGCCGCAATTCTACTAAAACTGGGAGGATATGGTATTATTCGAATAATACAAATCCTACCAACAATAAAAACAGACCTATTCCTACCATTCATCGTCCTCTCCCTATGAGGAGCAACACTAGCAAATCTAACTTGCCTACAACAAACGGACCTAAAATCCCTCATCGCATACTCATCCATTAGCCATATAGGGTTAGTAATTGCTGCAGTTATAATTCAAACACAATGAAGCCTATCAGGAGCCATAGCCCTAATAATTGCCCATGGGTTTACCTCCTCCGCACTATTCTGTCTAGCCAACACTACCTATGAACGAACTAAAACCCGAATTATAGTCCTCACACGGGGGTTTCATAACATCCTACCAATACTTACAACCTGATGATTACTAATTAATCTAATAAACATCGCAACCCCACCAACTATGAATTTCACAGGAGAGCTGCTAATTGCATCCTCATTATTCAACTGATGCCCAATAACAATCATTATATTTGGATTATCAATACTTATCACAGCATCATACTCCCTGCATATATTCCTATCAACACAAACAGGCACACCGCTATTAAATACATTAACACATCCAACACACACACGAGAACACCTCCTTATAATTTTACACATCATCCCACTAATACTAATCTCCCTTAAACCAGAGCTGATTATTTAAATGTATGTAATTTTAAAAAAAATATCAAACTGTGACTTTGACATTAGGAATAACCCTCATACATCGAGGGTGCCATAAGACCTGCTAACTCTTTAATCTGGAACTAAAAACCAGCCCCCTTTACCAAAGGATAATAGCATTCCACTGGTCTTAGGCACCAAAATCCTTGGTGCAAATCCAAGTGGTAGAAATGGGCTCAATCACCCCAACAATCATCATAACCATTTTCCTATCTCTTACCATATCCATCTTAAAACCACATAACGCCAAAAAGAACCTCATGTTATTATTCCTAATTAGCCTAATCCCAATTAACCAGCTATCAAACAACAGTGAACTTACACTATCGCTAACACCATTAATCATTACACCAACAGAAAACATTAATATTTCCATTAACATAGACACCCTATCACTAACATTTATCCCAATTACCCTATTTATCACATGGTCCATCACAGAGTTTTCCAGCTGATACATAACAACCGACCCCAACAACAACAAATTTACAAAATACCTCCTATTATTCCTAATTACAATACTAGTGATTATCACAGCAAACAACATATACCAACTCTTCATTGGCTGAGAAGGTGTCGGGATCATATCCTTTCTTCTAATTGGATGATGACACGGCCGTCAAGATGCCAACACAGCAGCCCTACAAGCAATTATCTACAACCGCATCGGAGACATCGGCCTCATTATAACAACTGCATGACTAATAACATCATCATCAATCAATATACAAGAACTCACAGCCCAACATGAAATAATCAACATTCTCCCAATAATGGGGCTATTAGCGGCAGCTACAGGAAAATCTGCACAGTTCAGCCTCCACCCATGACTACCCTCAGCCATAGAAGGCCCAACACCAGTATCAGCCCTATTACACTCAAGTACAATAGTAGTAGCCGGAGTATTTCTTCTAATCCGATTACACCCAATTCTACATAACAACAGCACTATAATAACCATCTGCTTACTACTAGGGGCAACAACAACAGCATTTGCTGCTGCAGCAGCAACGACCCACCTAGATATTAAAAAAATCATTGCACTATCTACTACAAGCCAACTAGGCCTAATAATAACGATAGTCGGACTAAACCAACCAACCCTAGCATTCCTACACATAATCACCCACTCCTTCTTCAAGGCTATACTATTCCTATGCTCCGGCTCCTACATCCACAACTTAAACAATGAACAAGATATTCGGATAATAGGCGGACTACTAAAAACCCTACCAATAACCTCATCCTTCCTAACCATCGCTAATCTATCACTTATGGGTATACCCTTTTTATCCGGATTTTACTCAAAAGACACTATTATTGAAACACTAATTAACTCACACACCAACTCTTGAGTAATTATAATCACCGTAATCGCAACCATCCTATCCGCCTGCTATAGTACACAAATTATATTGACTACCATAACAGGATACCCACGAACTCATCATTACACCCACAAAGAAACAAAAACCATTATTAACCCATTAGTCCGCCTAATACTAGCATCAATCCTAATAGGAACACTAACAAAAATCTCAACCCTACAAACTACCACAACAATTACAATACCAAAATCAATCAAACTCATAGCACTAATAGCCACCCTTATAGGCATCATTTTATCAAAAGATTTATCAGACACAACCTACCACATAAAACCAAAAAAACTCAATAAACAAAACCTGTTCTTTAACCAATTGGCCTTTTTTAACATTCCCCATCGAGCCATTACAATAAGCACACTAAAAATCAGCCAACAAATATCTACCGAACTAATAGACCTGTGAGCCATAGAAAACTGAGGGCCAAAAGGCCTAACAAATACAATCAAACCATCTATTCATCTTTCAACACAACAAAAAAACATAATCAAAAACTACATAACTATATTCACCTCTAGTCTAATATTAATCCTGTTAGTTATCATTATCTAAAACGGACGAAAACCCCCAAGCCGAGACCAACCCAAAATTACCAAAATAGAAAATAACACAACTAACAACCCCCAAGAACACACAATCAAACCAACCCCCCCACTAAAATAAAAAACACTACCCCCATTTACCTCTAAACAAACTAAATCCTCCCAGTTAGTATAAACCAATAAACCACCAACCCCACCCACCAGCAACCATAAAATAACAAATAATACAAACATAAAAATAATAAAACTCTTAACCCCACTAGTCTTTAAAACAACACTATCCTTCTCCACGCTCACACAATACCCAAAAATAACCACCAGCCCCCCCAAATACACAATATACATTACCAATGCCGCAAACGTACGACCCAGAGCAACCATAAAAATACAACAAAAAAAAGAAACCCCTATCAAAGCAATCACCCCCTGATAGGGCACAGAAATCACACTCAAAGCCACAACACTTAAAACCAAAAATACTAAAATCAAACCAAAAAAGTAATTCATTATAATCATAATTCTTGCTCAACCGAGACCTGCGGTATGAAAAACCACTGTTGTAAATCAACTACAAAAATGTCCAACCAACATATACTTATACTATTTAACCTCCTACCAGTAGGATCTAATATTTCAACTTGATGAAACTTTGGGTCTATACTACTAACCTGCTTAGCCATACAAACCATAACCGGCTTCTTCCTAGCAATCCACTATACAGCCAATATTAACCTAGCCTTTTCATCCATTGTACACATTACACGAGATGTACCCTACGGGTGAATCATACAAAACCTCCATGCAATTGGAGCTTCTATATTTTTCATCTGCATCTACATCCACATTGCTCGTGGGCTATACTACGGATCTTTCCTAAATAAAAATGTTTGACTTTCAGGAACAATATTACTAATCATTCTCATAGCAACAGCCTTCTTTGGCTATGTATTGCCATGAGGACAAATATCATTCTGAGCAGCAACAGTAATCACAAACCTATTAACAGCCGTACCCTATATTGGCACAGCACTAACCAATTGACTCTGAGGCGGATTTTCAATTAATGATCCAACTCTAACACGATTCTTTGCTCTACACTTCATCCTCCCATTCGCCATCATCTCAATATCTTCAATTCACATCATACTATTACACACAGAAGGCTCCAGCAACCCACTAGGAACAAACTCAGACATTGACAAAATTCCATTCCACCCATACCACTCCCACAAGGATATACTAATACTTACTATTATAATAACAATACTATTCATCATTATATCCTTCACCCCAAATATCTTTAACGACCCAGAAAACTTCTCAAAAGCCAACCCACTAGTAACACCACAACACATTAAACCAGAGTGGTACTTCCTATTTGCCTACGGCATCCTACGATCAATCCCAAACAAACTAGGAGGAACCATTGCTCTTATACTATCAGTAACCATCCTACTAACTATACCATTTACACACACCTCACATATACGATCTATAACCTTCCGCCCACTAATACAACTCATATTCTGAACTTTAGTAGCCACATTCATAACAATTACATGAGCAGCCACTAAACCTGTAGAGCCACCATTTACAACAATCGGCCAAGTAACCGCTATTCTATACTTCATATTCTTTATTATAAACCCATTACTCGGCTGACTAGAAAACAAAATCTCAATTACTAGTATATGCTCCAGTAGCTTATCATTAAAGCATTGCCCTTGTAAGACAAAGCTGGGTCCACCCCTAGAGCATCAAAGAGAGATTACCCATCTCTAGCCCCCAAAGCCAGTATTTTACTTAAACTACTCTTTGCAAAAAAATAAATAACTCTCCTAGGACCCCCCCCCTACCCCCCCCACATGTTTAATCCCGAATTCGACTATATGTATCTCTTAGCTTATAGTCTTTATTTCACTATGTATAATTATACATTAATGATTTGCCTCACGCCTAATAAACGGGAATTATACTATAATTATTTGTATAAAAAATCTGTTATCAAACATGAAATTTACCTCCTCATTACCCTAACTTTCCATGTTATCTTCGGCTATCCATTCTTAGTAACCATGACTATCCTGTTCCGAATGGTGTCCCATGATGTAATCCAGCCCGTGAAACCCTCTATCCTTCCACTTAAAGTACACAGTCCCGCTTTTCACGTCCATATATTGTAACTCCTCCCTTGGTGTTCTTTCCAAGACCGCTGGTTACACTCTCAAGGTCATATTAATGGCCCGGAACCATCCCTCCCTACTTGCTTTTTAAGAGGCATTTGGTCGCACCCTTTATACTGGTACATTCACCCTCATGTTCTTATCAGCTATGCTCGTTCCACCCCTGGTTGTCCTTTTTTTCTCTACCTTTCATCTGACACTCACTTGCCCGTTACCGTTCCCCTCACCGGGGCGTAGACCATCTAGTCCGGGTGGAGCTATATTCTTGGCCTGGCACATTCCCTACCCGTGGATATACTTTTCATGTTTGTTAGACATATTTTTTCCTTGATCCCAAATCATTATTAATCGATTATTATAGGTTTGTCCCAATAAATTATTTTTCAAAATTCAATTTTTAAAAGTTGAAAAAAAAACATGCGACAAAAATATAATATTCCATCCTATCCCAAAATCCCATAGAGTTATTTTTACACCAACCTCACCCGCCCCCTCACGCCCCGTGAAAATTATTTACTATTAAAATACCAAACACAATTTTTTAATCCGAGATTTTAACTTATTTTCTCGGAGAAAAATTTCAAACGTGAAATTCTCCCCCATTCAAACATAGTCATTTCCGGGTTAATTTTAAAAATCTCCCGTATTTTTATATTAAAT